TAATGAGACCTGAAAAAGGATTATTTTGATGTAATAAATTAAGTGTAAAACACTCTCATTATAATTCCTAGAATTAAACTAAGCCAAAAGAATTCAAAATCCTAAATGCATCTTACATCTAATTATAAAAAGATAAGCTAATCAAGCTTGCGGGTTCATACCCCGTCCATGAAAACAATTCTCTTTTTAATTAAAATCAATATTTCAAAAGGAATTTTTATACTAACAATAATTATATCAATTATTATTACACTATCATCAAATAATATCATAATAACGTGAATTAGAATAGAAATCAACATAATTTCATTTATACCAATAATAACAAAAAGAAAAAAGTCAACTGACCAACCAATAAAATATTTTATTGTACAAAGATTGTCATCATCCATAATATTAATATCAGTAATGATAAATTCAATTCTTGAAGTAACCCCCGGCTCAAGAATTATTTTATTAACAAGAATATTAATAAAAATAGGAATGATGCCCTTCCATCTTTGGCTCCCCTCAACAATAAATAGATTATCATGAGAAAACTGCTTTATCCTCTCAACTATCCAGAAAATTCCGCCCACAACTATTATATCCCAAATAATAGATTTAAAGCAAATAATTTTCCCAATAATTTTATCATCAATAATAGGTTCAATTACAGCATTAAACCAATTATCAATAAAAAAGATTATAGCATATTCATCAATTTCCAATTCAACATGAATAATTATATCAATATATCTATCAATTAAAATATTTACGATTATATTCTCTAGATATTTCTTAATTACATTTATATTAATAAACAAAATAAATGTAAACAATATACTTTATATAAATCAAATAAAATCAATAAATAACCTAAAAAAGATAAGAATATCAATTACAATTTTATCCATAAGAGGAATACCCCCCCTATTAGGATTTTTACCAAAATGAATAATTTTACAAAGAATAGTCAAGCTTTCAATTACCCTATCAATTACAATAATTGTCTCAGCAGCTATTTCTACTATAGTTTATATTAAAATAATTAGACCAATAATAATATCAGCAATAACAACAAAAAAAACAAAAAAAGAAAAAAAATATAAAGAATATGATATCATAATTAACATTACAAGTATCCCAATAATAATAGTTCTTAAATCCTAAAAGGCTTTAAGTTAACAAAACTATTAGCCTTCAAAGTTAAAATTATAAATTTATAAGCCTTGGCTTACAAATTATAATGAGAGGTAAAAACCTTAAATAAATTTACAATTTACTACCTAAATCAGACATCTCATTAAATTTAAAAAGTCTTGTCATTTAAAATGCACCTTTAGATTTGCAATCTAAAATCATTATTGAATACAAGACACAAAAAAAATTAATAAAATGAATCATATAAACGAATAAATTAACCAATGAAAAAATGACTAATATCTACAAACCACAAAGATATTGGGTCACTCTACTTCGTGTTAGGGACCTGATCAGGAATTATAGGAATAATAATAAGAATAATCATTCGACTAGAATTGTCTCAACCAGGTGCTATGATTAAAAATGATCAAATTTACAATACAATTGTTACATCACATGCATTTGTAATAATTTTCTTCATGGTTATACCAATTATAATCGGAGGATTTGGAAACTGATTAGTACCCCTAATAATCGGTGCACCTGATATAGCATTTCCACGAATAAACAATATAAGATTTTGACTCCTACCTATATCATTATCACTACTAATTTCAAGCTCAATTACAGGTTCCGGAACAGGAACAGGATGAACTATTTACCCACCACTATCAAGATTCAATGCCCATCATGGGCCGTCAGTAGATTTAACAATTTTTTCATTACATATTGCAGGAGTAAGATCTATCATAGGAGCAATCAATTTCATTTCAACAATTATAAATATACGAACCAAAGAGATAACTATAGAAAAACTACCACTTTTCTGCTGGTCAGTTTTAATTACCGCTATCTTGTTACTAATTTCACTACCAGTTTTAGCAGGTGCAATTACAATATTAATTATAGATCGAAATTTCAATACAACATTTTTTGACCCAACTGGTGGAGGAGACCCCATCCTCTATCAACACTTATTTTGATTTTTTGGTCACCCTGAAGTATATATTTTAATTCTCCCAGGATTTGGATTAATTTCTCATATTATTATACATGAAAGAGGTAAAACAATAACATTTGGCCACCTAGGAATAATATATGCAATAATTTCAATTGGAATTTTAGGATTTATTGTATGAGCTCATCACATATTTACAGTAGGTATAGATGTTGATACACGAGCATATTTTACTTCAGCAACAATAATTATTGCAGTACCTACAGGAATTAAAATCTTTAGATGAATAGCGACCATACAAGGTTCAATCAACAAGATATCGCCACAAATAATTTGATCTATAGGCTTTGTTTTCCTGTTTACAATTGGTGGATTAACAGGTGTAATTCTGGCAAATTCATCTATTGACATAATTATTCACGATACATATTATGTAGTAGCACACTTCCACTATGTACTATCAATAGGTGCAGTATTCACAATCATAGCAAGAATTATTCACTGATTTCCCTTATTTACAGGTATAGTAATAAATAAAAAAATATTAAAAAAACAATTCTCAATTATATTTATTGGAGTAAATTTAACATTTTTCCCTCAACATTTTTTAGGATTAGCAGGTATACCACGACGCTATTCAGACTACCCCGACTCATTCATATTATGAAATCAAATCTCATCAATAGGATCAATTATTTCAACAACCAGAATCATATTATTTATATTCATCATATGAGAAACAATAATATTTAAACGAAACTTAATTTTCAAAAAAAATACACCTCCATCAATGGAGTGATTGTCAAACACACCCCCCCCAGAACATTCATTCAATGAATTACCACTAACAACTAAATAATTCCAAGGTGGCAGAAAAGTGCCATGAGCTTAAAATTCATTCATAAAATCAATTTCCTTGGAAATACCATCATGAATAAAAATTAATATAACAAATGGAGCAAGACCAATAATAGAACAATTAATTATATTCCACGACTTTACAATGATAATTATTATAATAATTACAACTATAGTATTAATTATAATTTATTCAAACATAATTAACAAATTTAACAACCGAACAATTATAGAAAATCAAATACTTGAAACAATTTGAACAATTAGACCAGCAATTTTATTAGTAATAATCGCAATACCCTCACTCAAAATTCTTTACTTAATAGAAGAGATTAATAACCCATCAATTACAGTAAAAACTATAGGTCATCAATGATACTGGACGTATCAACTTTCAGATAAAAAAAAATTAGAACTAGAATCATATATATCAAAAAAAAAAAATAAAATTCGACTAATAGATGTTGATAACCGCTTAGTACTACCATTTAACACGCAAATACGCTTAATCTTATCATCATCGGATGTTATTCATTCATGAACTATTCCATCTATTGGAGTAAAAATAGATGCAATCCCAGGACGATTAAACCAAATGTCAATAATATTAAAAAAACCAGGAATTTTTATAGGCCAATGTTCAGAAATCTGTGGAACAAACCATAGATTTATACCAATTACTTTAGAAAGAGTCAGTATAAAAAAATTTATTAAATGAATAGAAAAAAATTACATTAAGTGACCGAATTCGGTAAGTAATTGGTCTCTTAAACCAATTTATAGTACTAATATACTACTTAATGAAAGAAGTTAGTTAAATAAAAACAATTATTTGTCAAATAAAAATTACAATTAATTATGTACCTCTTAATACCACAAATATCCCCTATAAACTGAGCTATACTAATAATTTATACTACACTAACAATATATCAAATTATATCATTAACATACTTTAACAGAACAAAATTTAAAAAAAAAAATAACAACTAGATTATTTTCATCATTTGACCCCACATCATCTCTGATGAATATAAACTGAACAATATTAACAATAACAACAATCATTATACCAATAAATTTTTGAATAAAAAAATCACGATGAAATAAAATAAAAGAAAAAATAGAAATATTAATTAACAAAGAGATAAAAAATAATACTAAACACAATGAAATAATAATTTTATCAACAAGACTATTTACAATTATTTTAACAATAAACCTAATAGGTTTAATACCTTACTCATTTACACCAACAAGACACATATGTATTTCAATAACAATAGCACTACCTATATGAATAATACTAATAATTTACGGATGAACAAAGTTTAACAATCAAATATTCCTGCATACCCTACCAATAGGTACGCCTAGTATAATCATACCAATAATGATTATTATCGAAACAACAGGAAACTTAATTCGACCAATTTCATTATCCGTACGATTAACAGCAAACATAATTGCAGGTCATCTTTTAATAACTTTACTAGGAAATATAAATGAAAGATTAATAATTATTACACTGCCAATCCAAATTATACTAATAATATTTGAAACAGCAATTTCAATTATCCAAGCATATGTATTTTCAACTTTAATCACATTATACTCCAGAGAAATTCCATATGAAAAAAAATCACCCGTTTCACTTAGTAACCAAAAGACCTTGGCCACTTATTTTGTCAATTAATTTAATGACAACACTACTAGGAGTAATTATATGAATTACAAAAAAGGAAATAAATTTAATAAAAATAGGAGTAATAATATCAATTATATGCTCAGCAATTTGATGGCGAGACGTTGTTCGAGAATCTACTTTTCAAGGTAATCACACAAGCATAGTTACAAAAGGAATAAAAATAGGAATAATTATATTTATTACATCAGAAGTAATATTTTTCTTTTCATTTTTCTGAAGATTTCTCCATTCAAGAATGGTACCATCAATTGAGTTAGGAATAAATTGACCACCAAAATCTATTAAACCTTTTAACCCAATAGAGGTGCCCCTATTAAACACAATTATTTTACTATCATCAGGAATTACAATTACATGATCACACCAGAGAATATTAGATAATAAACTAAATAAGTCTTTTAAATCACTAAACTTAACAATTATTATAGGAATCTATTTTACCTTTTTACAAAAATGAGAATATTCACAATCAACATTTTCTTTATCAGACTCAATTTACGGATCAACATTCTTTATGTCAACAGGGTTTCATGGCATCCATGTTATTGTGGGAACAATATTTTTAATAACATGTCTTATACGTATAAAAAAATTACATTTTTCAAAAAATCACCACTTAGGATTTGAAATAGCAGCTTGATATTGACATTTTGTAGATGTTGTATGATTAATTCTCTATCTAATAATCTACTGGTGAAGAAAGTAGCACTCTTTATATAAAAAGTATAATTGATTTCCAATCAATAGGTTAAAATTTAAAAGAGTAATAAAAATTATAGCAACAACACTAATTATAGTAACAATAATTAACATTACCCTATTTATCACAATAATAATGTCAAAAAAAAAAAAAATAAATCGAGAAAAAAATTCACCTTTTGAATGTGGATTTTCACCTATATCATCTCCACGAAAACCTTTCTCTATTCAATTCTTCTTAATAGCAACTATTTTTTTAATTTTTGATATTGAAATTTCAATTATTTTACCAATAAGAACAACAAAAATAATTAACTTAGAAGAATGAATAATTTCCAGAACAATCACCATAATTATTTTAATACTAGGATTAATATTAGAATGAAAAATAAATATATTAGAATGAACAAAATAAGAGAATAGTTAAAATAAACATTTTCCCTGCAAGAAAAAAATATTGTGTAAAATTTCTCTTAAAGTATAAAGTAAAATACATTTAATTTCGACTTAAATTTAGGGAACCAAACCCTATACTTAAAATTTATTAATTAAAGCTTAAACTCAAGCAATTCACTGTTAATGAAAAGAATGGAAACAATCCTAATTAAAAGAATATATTATAAGATAGCCGCTAACTATCTATTAAGTATCAAATTACTGTATTCTTAAGAAAATATAATTTATATAGTTTAAAAAAAACACTACATTTTCAATATAGAAATAAAAATATTTTATAAATATTTAGAAGTATTTACTATCATGATATTTTCAACATCAAACTTTTAATTAAGCACCTAAATATATAACATACAAAAAAAAAAAAAAAAAAAAGAAACTATATAAATATAAAATCTATTTAAAATAAACCTATTGAAACCTGAAGAAACTAAATTAAAAGAATAGCTCAAAACACCTGAAACATAATATTCTAGTCAACCAAACTCAACTAAATTCATACAAAAAAATCTAAATTTAAAAAAACGTGACAAAAAGAAAGTAGTAGAATAAAAATTCAAAAATCACATAGAGTTAAAAAAATAAAAAAAAAAATAATTAAAAAATAAAAACAAACCATTAAAAAAATTAAAAAAAAAAAACAAGAAGAAAAATATAATTAATAAAGGAGTAAGCCTCATAACAAAATCAATTACTAAAATAAAATCAACAAAAATTCAAAAAATAAATGACCCTCTAAAAATAGAAAAAAAATATAAAAAAATCAAAGAAAAATTTATATAAAAATTATACTTAAAACAAATATAAGGAAAAAAAAAAGAATCAGAAAAAAAAAGATAATAAAATAAACGGAAAGTATAAAAAAAAGTTAAACCAATAGATAAACAAAAAAAAAAAAAATAAATAAAACTCAACTCTCTTAAAATAATTAACTCAATAACAAAATCCCTAGAATAAAACCCAGAAAAAAAAGGAAAACCACATAAACATAGAAAAGAAATAAAAAATCTAGAAGAAACATAAGGACACTGAATAACTAAACCTCCCATAAAACGAATATCTTGATTACCAATAAAACAATGAATAAACACACCAGAACACAGAAAAAGCAAAGATTTAAAAATAGCATGAATTAAAAGATGAATAAAACAAATAGTTAGAGAACCAAAAGAAAGAATAAAAAACATAAATCCTAATTGTCTCAAGGTAGAAAAAGCAATAATTTTCCTTAAATCATTCTCTACACAAGCTCTCAATCCGGAAATAAATATAGTAATTAAAGAAAAAAATATTAAGATAAAAGTGTCATAATAAAAAATAAAATAATTAAAACGAATAATTAAATAAATACCAGAAGTTACCAGAGTAGAAGAATGAACAAGAGCAGAAACAGGTGTAGGAGCAGCCATAGCTATAGGAAGTCAATAACTAAAAGGAAATTGAGCACTCTTAGTGAAAGAAGCAAACAAAATTAAATAAACAAGCAAAAAAAAATCGTAATCAAAAAAATCAATATATAAAAAAAAATGTCAAGAGCCAAAATTCAAAAATCAACCTATTCTCAAAATCAGAAAAACATCACCCAAACGATTAATAAAAAGAGTAATTAAACCAGAGTTTAATGAACTTATATTACCATAATAAATAATTAAACAATAAGAAACTAAACCTAACCCATCTCAACCTAAGATCAAACTAATTAAATCAGGTATTATAATGAACAAAATTATACTTAAAATGAAAAAAAAAACAAAATAAAAAAAACGGACAATATTTAAATCACCCCTCATATAACCTAAACTATACATCAAAACAGATCCAGAAATCAAAAAAACAAAAGACATAAAAATTAAAGAAATCCAATCAAATAAGAAGATACAAGTAATCATTCTTCTATTTAAACAAAAAATAACCCATTCAAAAAAATAAATTAAATTATATTCGTAAAAATAAACACCGAAAAAAAAAAAAAAAAAAAAAAAAAAAAAAAAAAAAATAATAAATAAAATAAATAAAATCAACTTGTCCTTAATAAGATCTTTGATCCCACAAATCAAAATTTTTTTTAAACTAAACAAATAAAAAAAAAAATAAAAAAAATCAAATGTTAAAAAAAATACAGGTACAAAATGTAAAACTAAAGTAAAAAACTCGGCAACAGTACAATTAGCTAAGTAAATTAACAAAGATGAAAAAACACCATGCTGAGTCAAAAAAAAGATAGATAATCTATAACAAGCAGAAAAAAAAAAAAAAAAAAAAAAAAAAAAAAAAAAAAAAAAAATTAATCATCTTCAAGAAAGAAGCCCAAAAACTAAGAAAACTTCAGAAAACAGATTAATTCTAGGAGGACAAGATATATTTATTAAACAAAACATAAACCAAAAAAAAGAAAGAGAAGGTAAAAAATAAATTAATCCCTTAATTAAGTAAATTCTTCGTCTTCCTAAACGATCATAAACTAAACCCACTAAATAAAATAGACCAGAAGAAACAAAACCATGTCCTATTATAAATAATAAAGAACCTAAAGTACCAAAAAAAGTTAATCTAAATAAACCTCTGATTACTAAACCTATATGACAAACAGAAGAATAAGCAATTAACATTTTTAAATCACTTTGAATTATACAAAAAAATCTGATATACAAAGAACCGACTATTCTTAATCTAATAAAAATATAACCATAATCAAAAATAAAAAAATATAAAAAATTCAACATACGGAAAAATCCATACCCACCTAATTTTAATAAAACACCAGCTAAAATTATTGAACCTCTTACAGGAGCTTCAACATGAGCCTTAGGTAATCAAATATGCAAGCCAAATAGAGGAAATTTAACTATAAAAGACATAACAACAAAAAATATTATTAAATCTCTATGCATCCTAAAATTAAAAAAAAAAAAAAAAGAACCAAAAAAATTATAAATTATAAAGATAACTAATAAAAATGGAAAAGAAAAAACCAAAGTATACAAAATAAGGAAAAATCCAGCCCTTAAACGTTCAGGTTGATACCCCCAACCAAAGATAATAAAAACAATTGGAATTAATCTACCCTCAAAAAAAAAATAAAATAAAAAAAAATCCATAACTAAAAACATTAAAAACAATATTAAAACTAAGAAATTTACACACAACAAAAAAAAAAAAGAATTTTTTAAATATCGAATCCTTAATATTGAGAAAACCATTAAAATACAAATCCAAATAGAAAGACAACAGAATATAAATGAAATTTTATCTAAACCAAATACATAAGAAATCAAAAAATAATAACCAAATAAATAATTACTTATAAAAAAAAAAAAAAAAAAAAAAAAAGAATAGATCAAAATAAACCAATTATTCAAAAAACAAATAGGGGTTAAAAAAAAAATATAAAATATAAACCTTAACATAAACTTAAAAAACTTAAGTAATCTAAACCACCTTTACGAGATAAAAAAACAATAAGTGATAGACCCAAAACCCCTTCGCAAACACCTAAAACTAAAAAAATAAAAGTAAAAAAATAATCATTATTATAAAAACTTAAATAAAAATAAATAAAAAAAAAAAAAGATAAAACTAAGAATTCCAACATTAATAAAGATATTAAAAAATGTTTGCGAACAAAAACCAAACCCAAAATTCCAGAAATATAAATAAATAACCACAAAATCATAAGTTTTTATAGTTTAAAAAAAACATTGGTTTTGTAAACCAAAGTTAAGCAATTTTGAAAACTCAATAAGGAAAATTTATCATCATTAGTCTCCAAAACTAATATTTTTATTAAAATACTTACTGAATAAATAAAGTAATCATTTTAAATTCAATTATTACCCCCTGATTAAATCACCCCATCTCATTAGGTTCAATATTAATAGTCCAAACAATACTTATTTCAATAAAAATATTCAAAAATTCAAACAGATCTTGATTTTCATATATCCTATTTATTACAATTATTGGAGGTATAATAGTTATGTTTATATACATAGCAAGAATTGCTTCAAATGAAAAATTTAATACTAAATCAAACTTGATAAATTTAAATCTTTTGATCTTAACAATTATTATTTTACCCAATATAAATTTAGAAATATTGGAAAAAAAAAATGAAACAAAGATAATAATAATAGAACTAGAAGAAATCAAATCAATATCAAAATTCTTTAATTTTAATAAAATAAATATAACAATTTCAATATTAATAATTTTATTAGTAACAATGATTGTAGTTACTTCAATTTCAAATTCATTTGAAGGGCCACTAAAAAAAAAATAACTTATGTTTAAGTCAAAACGTAAAATAACATTATTAAACAATTTTTTAATTGATTTACCCTCACCATCAAATATTTCTACATGATGGAATTTTGGTTCACTTTTAGGCATATGTATAATAATTCAAATTATAACAGGAATTTTCCTGACAATACATTATTCACCAAATATTGAAATAGCTTTTAAAAGAATTATCCATATTACACGAAATGTAAATTATGGATGAAATCTGCGTAATTTGCATGCCAACGGGGCATCAATATTATTTATCATCATGTATTTACACACAGGACGAGGACTATACTACGGGTCATATAAGCTAAAAAAAACATGAATTTCAGGATCAATTATAATTATAATATTAATAGCAACTGCATTTCTAGGATATGTATTACCCTGAGGTCAAATATCATTTTGAGGAGCAACAGTAATTACAAATCTAGTATCAGCAATACCTTATATAGGAGAAATAATCGTACAATGAATATGAGGTGGATTTGCAGTAGATAACCCTACGCTCAACCGATTTTACACGATACATTTTATTTTACCATTCATTATTTCATTAATAGTCATTATACATCTTATTTTCCTTCATGAAACAGGTTCTTCTAACCCATTAGGAACAAAAAATAATATTGACAAAATTCCATTTCACCCATTCTTTACAATCAAGGATATATTAGGAATATCTATTACATTATCAATTATAATAACAACAATTAATATTAATCCATTTTTAACAATGGATCCAGAAAATTTTACACCAGCCAATCCAATAGTAACACCTATTCATATCCAGCCAGAATGATACTTTTTATTTGCATATGCTATTTTACGATCAATCCCTAGAAAATTAGGAGGAGTTGTGGCCCTAATAATATCTATCTTAATTTTAATATCTCTACCATTTACTATAAACAACAAATTCCAAAGAAATAAATTATATCCAATAAATAAAATAATTATTTGAATATTAACTAATATATTCCTTTTACTCACATGAATTGGTGCACGACCAGTAGAAGAACCCTTTATATTAACAGGGCAAATATTAACAATCGCTTACTTTTTAATATTTATATTATTACCAATAACATCAAAAAAATGAGATAAATTATAGTTAAAAAGCTATAAAGCATTATATCTTGAAAATATAAAAAAAGAAAAAATAAAATCTTTTAACTTAATTACTAAAAAAAATGTAATAAAAAAAAACCCTTAAAAATAAAAAAACTAAAAAATAATTTAAAACTACTGGTAAATAAATTTTTCAACATAACCCTATTAATTTGTCATATCGATAACGAGGGAAAGTACCACGAATTCAAATAAATAAATAAACAAAAAATAAAACCCTAAAAAAAAAAAATAAATTTATACTAAATCCACCAAAAAAAATAACTACAGAAAAAAATCTTATAAATATTATTCTACTATATTCAGATAAAAAAAATAAAGAAAAACTAAAAGATCTATACTCAACATTAAATCCTGAAACTAATTCAGACTCACCCTCAGAAAAATCAAATGGAGAGCGATTAGTCTCAGCTAAAATACAAGAAAAAAAAATAAAAAACAAAGGAAAACAAAGAAAAAAAAATCAAATATAAAACTGAAAAAAAAAAAAAGTAACTAAATTAAATCTTTCAACATACACAACAACACATATAATAATTAAAAAAAAACAAACTTCATAAGAAATTCTCTGAGAGATAGAACGTATACATCCTAATATAGAAAAAATAGAATTAGAACACCAACCACCAATTATAATAAAATAAACACCCAACCCCGAGCAACACAAAAAAAATAATAAACCTAAAACAAAAGAAATTAAATTGAAATAAAATGGATAAAGTAGTCAAAAACACAAAGAAACAACTAAACTAATTATAGGAACAAAGTAATAAATCAAATAATTCCCAAAAACAAGAAAATAATACTCTTTTCTAAAAAGTTTTAAAGCATCAGAGAAAGGCTGAAATAAACCCAAATAACCTAATTTATTTGGACCTTTACGAAACTGTACGTAACCAAGAATCCTGCGCTCAAACAAAGTAAAAAAAGCTACACCTAATAAAACAAAAACAAGCAAAAATAAAATACTAAAAAAAAACATATACTAATTGTAAATTAACATTGTTAAATTCTAAATTTAATGCACTTTTCTGCCAAACTAGTAATAAATTTTACCTACTGAAAATCCTTTCGTACTAATCAGAAATATAAAAAAGAAGATAGAAACCAACCTGGCTCACGCCGGTTTGAACTCAGATCATGTAAAATTTTAAAGGTCGAACAGACCTAAAACTGTAAAACCTACCCCACAGTAAAATTTTAATCCAACATCGAGGTCGCAAACACAATTATCAATAAGAACTATCCAATTATATAACGCTGTTATCCCTAAGGTATCTTTATCTTAAAATCAAAAATTAAAGATCAAATAACCAAAAAAACCTGTTTAAATAAACTAAAGTCTAAAATTTTAGTTATCACCCCAATAAAAAAAATTTTTCAATTTATAAAAAAACAACTAAAAAAAAAAAATAAAAAAAATTTTAAAGATCTATAGGGTCTTATCGTCCCTCTTAAAAATTTTAGATTTTTAACTAAAAAATAAAATTCAAAAAAATAAAATTAATAAAGTTAATTTCTCGTCAAACCATTCATTCCAGACCACAATTAAAAGACTAATTATTATGCTACCTTAGCACAGTTAAAATACCGCGGCTATTTAAAAAATCACTGAGCAGGCCAGACCTTTGATTTAAACTAAAGGACATGTTTTTGATAAACAGGCGGAAATGTAAATTTTGCCTAATTCATAAAAAATAATTAAAATATTACTAATTAAATCATTATTAAAAAAAGAAAAATTTAAAAAAAAAACCTTATAAAAAATTAAATTACTAAAAAAAATAAAAATAATCATTAACGAACTTAAAATGATGACAGATATTAAACCTACATAAAATAAAACAAAAAAAATTATAAAGTTTAATGTAGCTTATCCCACAAAAATGTAGAAATCAAAAAAAAAAATAATAATTAGTAAAGAAATCCTTAATTTAATTAAAATTTAAAGTAACCAGATATAAAATTAAACGAATTTCATATCAAAACTATTAATTTATTATAAATATTTATATCACAACAACAAACATAAACAAATAAATATTAAAAATTCGGGAAAATAAAATAAATAATAAATTTAAATTACCCTGATACAAAAGGTACAAAAAAAATTTTATCTTATACAAAAAAAATAAAACCCCTTACAGTAAAAAAAAAAAATTTTATAAAAAAAATAATAAACAATAAAAAAACTTTTAAAAAAAAAAAAAAAAAAAAAAAAAAAATAAATTCTTAGAAAAGCTAATATAAGTTAAGAAGTATCTCAATGTAAATGAAATTTAAATTTATCTGGTTCTAGATACACCTTCCGGTACATCTACTTTGTTACGACTTGTCTCAATTAATGAGAATGACGGGCGATATGTACATAATTAAGTGCTAAATTCAAAAAATTTAATAAAAAAAATTACATTTAAATCCAAATTCAAAAATTAATCAATAAATTTATTCAAAAACAATAATCAAAGTAACCCATAAAATCCTTTATATAATTGCACCTTGACCTGATATAAATCAAATAAAGAAAAAGAAAATAAACTTTCATTACATTCAACAACAGAGATATACAAAAAAATAAAGGTAAAATTAATCGTGGATTATCATTTAAATCACAGGTTCCTCTAAAAAGATTTAAAAACCGCCAAATCTATTGAATTTAAAAAAAATTGACTCCCCAGAAATTGTGTAAATCTATTAAAATAACAGGGTATCTAATCCTGGTTTAAATAAAAATTTAACAGAAAAAAAAAAAATAAATATATAAATTTCACCCTAATAAATTTAAAAAAAAAAAACTGCTAACTGAAAAAATTAATTCTATCATGATGTATAACCGCGAATGCTGGCACAACATTATTCAGATATTAAATTATTTAATCTAAATGAAAAATCAATCTTTTAAAAATTTTACACTGAAAATATAAAAAAATCATTAAGAAAATTACCCTAAAAAAAATTTACATGCGCTTTAATAAAAAAATTAACTTTTTACCAAAAATCAAAGTATTTACACAAAAATAAAATATACCGGACCTAATATAGTATAACCCCCGTTATTACCTCTATTTCTATCCCCCAACAGAAACAAGATTAATTTAAATCCCAAAATAAATTAATTATCCTAAATCAAATACTAATTAAACTTAAGAAAGTATTTACACAAAAATAAAATATACCGGACCTAATATAGTATAACCCCCGTTATTACCTCTATTTCTATCCCCCAACAGAAACGATATTTTACGATTTTTCGACGATATTTTACGATTTTTCGACGATATTTTACGATTTTTCGACGATATTTTACGATTTTTCGACGATATTTTACGATTTTTCGACGATATTTTACGATTTTTCGACGATATTTTACGATTTTTCGACGATATTTTACGATTTTTCGACGATATTTTAAGATTTTTTGACGATATTTTGAAATATTCAACACTAGATTCAAATTTAAACCAACATTTTACAATTTTTAAAAAATACTATTAAATCTTTAACCGATATTTTGCAAATTAAAAAAATATTTACAATTTAAATATGATATTTTACAATATTCCAATGATAAATTAAATCATAATTTTAAACAATTAATAAATCTGTACAAACCGATACGTATTGTTTTTTTTTTGGTATAATATTTGTATGTTATATATTTAGGTGCTTAATTAAAAGTTTGATGTTGAAAATATCATGATAGTAAATACTTCTAAATATTTAAAGATAAATTTAAATTTCATTTACATTGAGATACTTCTTAACTTATATTAGCTTTTCTAAGAATTTATTTCAATTCAATGTTTAATTAAAATTTTTAGGGGTGATTTAAAAGATCTTTTTGAGGTTGAATTATTCATTTAGTTTAATTAAAATTTTTAGGGGTGATTTAAAAGATCTTTTTGAGGTTGAATTCTTTGTGTCTTGTATTCAATAATGATTTTAGATTGCAAATCTAAAGGTGCATTTTAAATGACAAGACTTTTTTTTAAATTTAATGAGATGTCTGATTTAGGTAGTAAATTGTAAATTTATTTAAGGTTTTTACCTCTCATTATAATTTGTAAGC